GAACGAACGGTTATCTTGATTCATTAGAAATTGGACAAGTAAGGAAATTTCTCGTTGAGTTACGGACTTACTTAAAAACAAATAAACCTCAATTCCAAGAAATTATATCTTCTACCAAGACATTCACCGAGGAAGCAGAAGCCCTTTTGAAAGAAGCTATTCAGGAACAGATGGAACGTTTTCGACTTCAGGAACAAGTATAAATAAATTGGTCATTCTTAATTTTATTTTTATAATCTTCACTTAATTTTTATAATACTTAAACATTATTTAACTTTTCATATTAAGCTTGACATAAGAATGACATAGAAATAAATAGAGTCTATATGGAAATAAATTGCGTCCAATAGGATTTGAACCTATACCAAAGGTTTAGAAGACCTCTGTCCTATCCATTAGACAATGGACGCTTTTTATTCCAATCCAATTTGTTTTCTTATTTTCAAATCTCTTGTTTCTAAAAAAAGATATGTGAGATAATTTAATTTCGAAAATTGCGTGAATTCAACGGTGTGTAAATTATTCTATAATTTTCTTACCTAACGTTTTTTAAATTATTCTATAATTTTCTTACAGTACATTTTAGTAAGTAAATTTTAACTGAATATATAAATATATTATTTACTAGATATCTAATATTACTAGTATATAGTAATCTAGATACTACGAGACTCTATAGTATTGAATACTATAGAGTCTCGGTCTAGATTCGAGATAGAATAAGATAGACTATAGTGTCTAAAGCGGGTAGCGGGAATCGAACCCGCATCGTTAGCTTGGAAGGCTAGGGGTTATAGTCGACGTTGATTCATCGTTTTTAACGTCTCTAATTCAAAACCGAACATGAAACTTTGCTTTCATTCGGCTCCTTTATAGAATATGAATAAATTTTAGAATAGGGATGAATTTGCCGATATAAAATAGTAACGAAATAAAAAAATTTGACCCATAACATCTATGTCAGCTTTTTGTCTTAATGCATTCAAATTAACTCGCTTTCTAGATGATCCCTCTAGAAGAGAGTGTTTTTAATAATCTTTCTAGTTAGTTCGTTCTCTATTTCTATTTAAGAGAATCCTTAGGAAAAGGGTTTTGTTTCCACCGAGCTAAAACAATATGTTGATATCTCTAGCAAACCAAAGATATCATTTAATGGCTCTTTTGCTTCAATCTTCCATATATAAACTAAAAAGTTGAAGATTTAGTTACGATTAGAAATATACCTTTGAATCTTTATCCATGGATCCTTTACTCATACTCATTCAATTGGAAGTATCAATCCAATTGAAAAAAAAAAATTATGTTTCGTAATTTAATTTCACAATCCAATTTTTAAATTTCGAATTTACTTTTGGATACAAATCGCGAGAATGTATGTTCTTCCTCGAGTCTTTATATTGCGAGGTAAAGGATTAAATCCTTTTTAAGAAATAAAGTTTTTTGATCGGAATATGAATCAAACCGAAGGATCCCCTAACTATAAAAGGGGTTAATAGAACGAATCACACTTTTACCACTAAACTATACCCGCTACGATGCGATTATTGTATATAAATAGAACCTTTGTCGAGCAAGGGAATCAGACCAAATGAATATAGGATCAAAAAAGAATCGTGAAAACTAGAACGTGGGGGTATTTTATTGGGTCTCCTAATGAGATTATAATAAGAGGGCTCATATGATTCATTGGAATAAAAAAAGGCCCCGGCTAGGGACTGACCAGGGCCGGGCCGTGGAAATAGAAATCAAAGAAGAGACTTTTCATTTTCAGATGAACGACGAAAAAAGTCTTCTTATCTATAATATAGAATCAAAGAAGTATTCTATCTTTTTTTCTAAATTTAGAAAAAAACAGAAAATTCTAAAATAAAAGATAAAAAATATGTAAAATATAAATAATATGAGAAATATAATATTTTTTTCTAGATAATATTTGTTTTTATAAATCGAATTTTTAAACTAAACTTATAAACATAAATAGAATAATATATCTATAGAGATTAATTTTTATTGATTTTATATTGAATATTGATTGGGATACTGTTTGGTTTATAATATTGAGTTGTAGATATCTCTTTCGAGCCTTTACTTTCTCTAAAACTTTTTCTAAATATTTAAATGAAATGGTTGAAAAAGGTTTGATAAAAATAGAAAAAAACGAGATAAAATATATAATAAATAAAGAGAAACAGACCCTTTTTTTCAAGCCTTAATTTTTGTGTAATGGAACATAGTAATTATCTTTTCATCTAGGAGAGATGGCTGAGTGGACTAAAGCGTCGGATTGCTAATCCGTTGTATGAGTAATTCGTACCGAGGGTTCGAATCCCTCTCTTTCCGTTTTTGTTGATGACTTGATTTATCTTTCGAATTTATCAAATCCCTTTTTATTTAAGTATGTTTTTCTTGATTACTTGATTTATCTTTCGAATTTATCAAATCCCTTTTTAGTAGATTTTGATTTTTTATTTCTTTTTTACTAATAAAAGATCTGGAATAGATAAAATACTAAAAATAGTTAAAAATCAAACAAGGAAAACAAAAAAACCTTATTTTATTCTTCACGACCAGGATTACGTCCTGGATCATTAGATAGGAATCCAAAGATAAAGAGAGAAACAAAAAATATCACTACTGTGTAAACAAAAAGTTTAAGAGTAAGCATTACACAATCTCCAAGATCATTTTTTTTTATTTTGGAAAAAAGAGAATAGAGAATCTATTTTTATACCACATATCCTAATACCACATATCCTATTTTGACACCAAAAATTCCTAGAAATATAAAAGAATGTTCAGAAATTTATTTGTAAAAAGAATTGAATCTTTCATTACCAAAAACTACTTTTTTTCCTATCCACAATTAGATATTGATATTGTGGGGACTTCAATAGGGTATTTTGAATGGAACGGGAAATAAAGGCAAAATGGGAGAGGTGATCCAGATTTATCCTGACTAGACAAGAATTTCAATGTTTCAATTGAGGTTTGATACCATAAGACTTATCTCATCTTCTCAAGTGGTAGAATTTGTTTTGCTCAAATAGGTTATGAATTTTTCTCCGACAGTATTAAAGATCTCATCGAAAACTTACAGCAGCTTGCCAAACAAAAGCTAAAAGAAAAAAGAGCAGGGGGATTACCGGCATAAAATCCACAATTGGATTCAAAAAAGCGTAGGCCTCGGGCAATTTGACGAAGAAAAGACTGTTTGAATAAAAGGCAGAATTAAGACAGATACAGACCATACTAAAGATATTAAGCATAACAAAAATTTTGCTCTTGAATGAAATTCTATTTTGAATTTTGATTGAGTTTTTAATATATTATTGATATGATATATAAATATTAATAATAAAAAAAATAAAATAAATAAGGTAGACCAAAAAACATTCTTTTTAAACTCATCCAATCAAAAATTCTTCTATTTTCTATTCTCAAATAAAAAAAAAACAGAATAGAAGAAATTATACTTTCATACAATATCTTAATTGAATTATATATTATGATCAATAAATTCCGTTTAATTCTAATTATATATATATTGATATGTATCAATATTTTAGTAACAATATAATCCTGTTCCTAGATATTAAAATGGGAATTGACGAATAACCAATAGAAATACTAATGTCTAGTAAGATCAAATAGAAATGGGGCGTAGCCAAGCGGTAAGGCAACGGGTTTTGGTCCCGCTATTCGGAGGTTCGAATCCTTCCGTCCCAGAATCGGCTCATGATCTATTTGAATATCTATCATAAGATTTCCTTCGTGAACAATCTGATTGTTTATAATAAATATGATTCTTCTTTCTTATTTTTTTTTTATCTATTTCTTTTTGTCTTAAATTATTGATAGGTTAATCCGACGTTACTTTACTCTTTACTATGGATTTATCTCACTTATGATGATAAAATGTGGTCTTTATTGTAAAACTTTATTCAAATAATGATACCGAGATAGGCATTTTTTCAATTAAAGTTTTTTAATAATTTCTTAGAAGCCTTTGGTAGTCCAAGAAGTGTAAGATCGGTGCATCTATCAAGTCACTTGATAATGCGGATTCAAAAAGAACTTGTTTTTTCTATTCATTTTAGAAAGCAAATTATCTATTATTATATATTCTATTTCTATTTTATTATATAGAAATAAAGTATTGTATTCATAACAATATTTATACAATAAAATTAGGATATTAAATTAAATTTTTGTGGAGACTTTTTCAGAAACTAAATATTCATCTAATTCATATAGAATTAAAAGTATGGATTACTATGTACCGACCGAACCGATGACTATTCATGATTCCATAATTGAATCAAATACATACTCGTTCCAAACTAAAAGAATGCTATGTTAAAACTTCGTTTGAACGTCGGTGGTAGAAAGCAACATGTGACTTGAAAGACATGATCCGCTGTGGATTCTTACATCCACCATTTTTTTATTATATAGAAATGAAAAGGTGCTCTTGGCTCGACATCATTTGGTCTGTTATATACTAGAACTCTTTTTTTTTTTTTTTTGTTGAAATGGAAGAATGTAAAATGAAAATAGTATATGGTGAAGCTCGAGTAGATAGTATGGATTCATTTCTCAGAGGCAGGTATCTAGGGTTAGTGCCAATTAACAATTAATAAGTTAGAACAACTTCGTAAATGTATTCATAAATCTAAATAAATTTGTAAATATATTTTTGATATAGAAATTGAAAGATCGAATTCAAGCAAGTTTAAAATCAAAAAGTTAAGTTTGTTGGAATTTTTAAAATTATTTTGATAAAAAAAGGTGTATCACACGGGAATCAATTGTTCATATTCTTCTTTGGTAGAAAAAAATAACAAAAAACTTATATGTTGCTGCCTGATGAAATGATTAAAGATCATCAAAGTAATGTCTAAACTCAACGATTCAAGGCAAAGATAAAGTATTTTGAGACAAGAAGATATCTTTTTTTTTCCAACAACTAGATCAGAATGATGAATCAAAATATATTTTCAAAGGAAAGGGGGTTAGAGATCACTCAAGAAATTGAATGCCTAAAGGTTTTTCTTTGAATTATTTGAGAGTTATCCAACTTGCGTTAGGGGATATGAATGCTTTTTTTGTGATATAATTTTTTTGTTTGATAGAAGATGGATAGAAAAAAGACATCAAGTAAATAATAAATTTAATTAGGTCTCGGATTAGTAACGATAATTAGCAATATAAGTCCAATATAAACCCTTAATTTTTATTCTATTTCGTTTAGTCTAAATTTTTCTATTTCTATTATTAATTAATTCACTTTAAAAAATTAAATTGAACTAATACTCTTTTGTTTTCTTCGTTCTATTCTTTTAGCTTTTATCAACATTCGTATTGACAACAGTATATCAAACAAATATAATAGGATCGTGAGTAAATAGATCCATTTATCTCTGTTCCACAAGTTTGCATTTTTTTTTTTATTATGTTTATTTCATTCAAATTTTTGGTTTTTTGGTTTTATTGTGAGACAAAAAGTCTTTTTTTTATTGATTTTGATTGTATCTACACATCCTAATTATTTTTTTTATTATTTTATTCGGGTTGCTAACTCAACGGTAGAGTACTCGGCTTTTAAGTGCGGCTAACATCTTTTACACATTTGTATGAAGCAAGCGATTCGTCTATACTCTCGGTAGAGTTTGTAAGACCGCGACTGATCCTGAAAGGAATGAATGGAAAAAATAGCATGTCGTATTAGCGGAGAATTATGAGATTATTTCATTCTTATTTAGTTCGTCCAAACCTTGTTTGAATTCTTGGCGCGGAACAAAATAAATTCAAAGTTGAGTCGAGTAAATAAATGGATAGAATCCCTTGTTTCCAATATTTGTTTAAGAAAACAAAAAGAAGTCACGAGCTTCTCTTCTTAATTTGAATGCTTGATTTCCTGTTCTAATTAAACGTTAAAATATATTAGTGCCTAATGCGGAAAAGTCTTTTCTAATAAGCAGATTTTTTATTTCTTTTTAACGAGTCCTAATTATTAGGTAGTCCCCATTCTGAGATGCGGCGTAGATGAATGTGTAGAAGAAGTAGTATATTGATAAATCAAATTTTTTCCAAAGTCAAAAGAACGATTGGTTTGACAAAATAAACGATCTCTAATCATCTTGTTATCCTATAACGAACATAAACCAATTAGATGAAAAAAGAGACGATAGAGAGTCCGTTGATGAATTTAACCTGTTTCCGAGGTATTGATTATTTTTTTTTTTTTACTATAAATACCTTGTTTTTACTGTATCGTACTATGTATCATTTGATAATAAAATAAAATAAATCCTTTACCTTTGTTTAAATGGAAAAATATCAAAGATATTTAAAACTAGATAGATCTTGGCAACATGACTTCCTATACCCACTTATCTTTCGGGAGTATATTTATGCCCTTGCTCACGATCATTTTTTAAATATAAATCGATCCATTTTGTTGGAAAATGCAGATTATGACAATAAATCTAGTTTACTAATTGTAAAACGTTTAATTCCTAGAATGTATCAACAGAATCATTTGATTTTTTCTACTAATGATTCTGCTAAAAACCCCTTTTTTTGGTACAACAAGAATTTCTATTCTCAAATGTTATCAGAAGGGCTTGCGGTTATTGTGGAAATTTCATTTTCCCTACGATTAGTATCGTCTTTAGAAAGGTCAGAAATCATAAAATCTTATAATTTAAGATCCATTCATTCAATATTTCCTTTTTTAGAGGACAAACTGTCACATTTAAATTATGTGTTCGTTGTACTAATACCCTATCCCATCCACCAGGAAATTTTGGTTCAAATTCTTCGCTACGGAGCGAAAGATGCCTCTTCTTTGCATTTAGTACGGCTCTTTCTCCACGAGTATTCTAAGTGGAATAGGCTTTTTAATTCAAAGAATTCTAGTTCCATTTTTTCAAAGAGTAATCCAAGATTGTTCTTGTTCCTATATAATTCTTATGTATACGAATACGAATCCACTCTTCTTTTTCTCTGTAACCAATCTTCTCATTTACGATCAACATCTTCTCGGATTTTTTTTGAGCGAATGTATTTTTATGGAAAAATAGAGCATCTTGCAAAAGTGTTTGCGAATAATTTTAGGGGTATTCTATGGTTATTGAAAGATCCTTTCATGCATTATGTTAGATATCAAGGAAAATCCATTTTTGCTTCAAAAGATACGCGTCTTCTGATAAATAAATGGAAATATTATCTTGTTAATTTATGTCAATGTCATTATTATGCGTGGTCTCAACCGGAAAGGGTCTATATAAACCAATTATTCAAGCATTCTCTCGACTTTTTGGGATATCTTTCAAATGTGCGACTAAATCCTTCGGTGGTACGGAGTCAAATGTTGGAAAAGTCTTTTATAATAGATAATGTTATGAAGAAACTCGATACAATAATTCCAATTATTCCTCTGGTTGGATCATTGTCAAAATCAAAATTTTGTAACACATTAGGGTATCCCATTAGTAA